TAAAGCCCGAAGATTGGGATTCCATTGCTGTCATTTTATATGTATATGGTTACAATTATCTGCGTTCCCAATGTGCCTATGATGTAGCACCGGGCGGGCTATTAGCTAGTGTATATCATCTTACGAGAATAGAGTATGGTATAGATCAACCAGAAGAAGTATGTATAAAAGTATTTGCTCCAAGGAGGAATCCTAGAATTCCGTCTGTTTTCTGGGTTTGGAAAAGTGCGGATTTTCAAGAAAGAGAATCTTATGATATGTTGGGAATCTCTTATGATAATCATCCACGTCTGAAACGTATCTTAATGCCGAAAAGTTGGATAGGGTGGCCCTTACGTAAGGATTATATTACCCCCGATTTTTATGAAATACAAGATGCTTATTGAATAATAAGAAACCAATCTTCAATGGTATAACTCCAAATAGTAAAAGAATATCTGTTTGTTCTCTTATAGATCCAGAGAGTTACTGAAATTTCATTATTTATATTATTATGGCTATATAGACTAAAAAAAGACAAGACAATTTTGGATTCGTTGGATTCTCAATTTGGAAGATATTTATTTCCTACGAGTCGAGCTAATCCTAATAGGATAAACTAAACCTGTTCGGTGTCATAAACTTTGTACCGCGCACATAGCTTAGATGAGCTATAGAAAGTAACCTAGAAGGAAATGAAGAAATAGAATATGATATGAAAGAAAATAAAAAGAAATGAAAGGGGATCGGAGTCTGTTTCTACTCCATCTGAAAGAAATCTTGAATATTCCCACCCTTCAACTCCTTTAGACTATACTTTTAAGTCTTTTAAACAACTGATTGAACTTTTCGAATCTTTATGAAGTATAAAAATTATTTTTGACCGAGAGGAGACACATTCTGAACAAATCAAAAAAATAGAATCGAATTTTTTTCTTTTCCATATTTTACACTTTCGAATATATATTCTTTACTCATATTCGAATATATATTCTTTACTCATATAAAAGGAAAGGACTCTATATACAGACACCTAGATAAATATGTATACTCTATAATGAATATATATGTAATAAATATATATGTTATGTTGGTCTAGAGCAATTAATTTAATTAAGTTTAAGTTGTAAAATAGATATAGATACTTATAAACAAATTAATCATGCGCCGAGAACCAGATTTGAACTGGTGACACGAGGATTTTCAGTCCTCTGCTCTACCAGCTGAGCTATCCCGACCATTTCCGAACCATTTCCGATACGCCATCTTTATCATTTTACTAAACGACTTAGGTCTATGTCAATTTAAAAACGACGATTTCGTACGTTTCTAATGTATGCGTATCATATCTATCACAACACTTGTGAAAAGAAAAAAAATCAACCTGGATACATTTGGGAAAGAATCAAATGAATGAAAAAGATAAAGAATTTTTTGCTAAGATATATAATTAGGGAGTCCCACGGATCTTTTTGGGGATAGAGGGACTTGAACCCTCACGATTTCTAAAGTCGACGGATTTTCCTCTTACTCTAAATTTCCTTGTTGTCGATATTGACATGTAGAATGGGACTCTATCTTTATTCTCGTCCGATTAATCAGTTATCTATCAGACTATGGAGTACGTTATTTGATCAATTCATTTGATCAATTAATATTCGATCCTTTCTTCAACTTTGAATTGATTCAGAACCTTTTTTTTTATGAAAAAATGAAATAAAAAAAGATACAGGAAAAATATAGATACAGATTGGGGTCGCTCGTCATTAATTATTTGTATTTGAGATAGTATTTCAGTACGTAGATCTATGTATATTAGTGTTATCTTTTATTTTATTACTTTATCTTTTCTGGAGTTTTAATAGAAGGATTCCTTTATGCAACGCAATCAACTCCATTTGTTAGAACAGCTTCCGTTGAGTCTCTGCACCTATCCTTTTTTATTCTGATTCTGTCTTTATGAACCTTTGTTGTTTTTTTGTTTTCGAAAAACAGGATTTGGCTCAGGATTGCCCATTTTTGATTCCAGGGTTTCTCTGAATTTGAAAGCTATCACTTAGTAAGTTTCCATACCAAGGCTCAATCCAATTAAGTCCGTAGCGTCTACCAATTTCGCCATATCCCCCCTCTTTATTTGTTTTGAGATTCAGATCTTATTATTATGTCCCTTTTTTCTTTCATTTTTATTCTACCGGAACTGTTGAATTCATTAGATACTGATTCCTGTAAAAGTCTTTCCTCTTATTTTCCTCTTATTTTATTTGATTTCTTATCTATTCTCTTTCATCTCTATCGTAGAACCATATTTGGTCTAATCAGAAATGATTCTATCATTTCTGTATCCACAATTCAATATGGATGTATATATATATATACCATATTTTTTCTATATGCCTCTCTTCCTATCATTTTGATCATGCAATTTGGAATACTCGAAGGGTCAATTCTTTTCTTTTAATTCTTTTCTTTTATATTATATATATATATATATATATTATTTCTTTTCTACATTCATATTAATTATGAATAACTAAGAATGCAAAGTTAATAGCTAAGATTCCTGCAGTTTACTAAATTCCTATGGATGTACAATTTCTGTTATGCGAGCCCGCTTAGCTCAGAGGTTAGAGCATCGCATTTGTAATGCGATGGTCATCGGTTCGACTCCGATAGCTGGCTTTTTTCTATTTGTTTGAGTTTTTACGTGATTGATAATGTCTTTTTTAATTAAAGAATATTGAAAAGACTTCTTTCTTTTTTTCCAAAGGTTACCGATTATTATGTCGTAGGAATGTAAAGTTATAAATAATTGTTAGAGTAGTTAAATCTCCGCAAAACAAATCAAGAAAAAGAAAAGGACCTTTTTCTTTTCCTATATACATTCTTTGTGTATATATAAGGTATATATATATATATATAAGGTATATATATATATATATAAGGTATATATAAGAAAGTTCGAATATTAATACAATCCATCTCAGTATTCTTTATAGTATAATTCGAATACTTCAGTAGATTTGACTGCATTTATTATATTTATCCTTTAGTTCTAGTTCAGTTTGAATTTAGGTTTATGGAATTTCAATAAAATAGGGCAAATTAGGAGTATTTATGTCACGTTACCGAGGACCTCGTTTCAAAAAAATACGCCGTTTGGGGGCTTTACCAGGATTAACTAGGAAAAGTCCTATAGCCGGGAGTGCTTTTTCGCGCCCTGGTAGAAAATCTCAATATTGTATTCGTTTACAAGAAAAACAAAAATTGCGCTTTCATTATGGTCTTACAGAACGACAATTACTGAAATACGTTCGTATCGCCGCAAAAGCCAAAGAACGGACGGGTCAGGTTTTACTACAATTACTTGAAATGCGTTTGGATAATATCCTTTTTCGATTAGGTATGGCGTCAACTATTCCTCAAGCCCGCCAATTAGTTAATCATAGACATATTTTAGTTAATGGTCGTATAGTGGATATACCAAGTTATCGCTGCAAACCCGGAGATCTTATTACAGTGAAGGATGAACAAAAATCTAAAGATATGATTCAAAATTCTCTTGATTCATTCCGCCAGGAGCAATTGCCAAAACATTTGACTCTTTACCGATCCCAATATAAAGGATCGGTCAATAAAATAATAGATAGTAAATGGGTTGGTTTGGAAATAAATGAATTGCTAGTCGTAGAATATTATTCTCGTCAGACTTAAACCTAACTAAAATAAGAGGGGTTCGGACAATTTTGCCCCAGTCACCCAAGTAATAAGTAAAGAAATCAAAAGTAAGGAGTTGATCGGAGGATTTTTCCCCATTGATATATCATAGAATGGTATGGGTATTTTCATCTCTTGTCCATTCTTTCCAGAGAAATTAGGGATAAAGAATCCATATCAAGGAAAGGTCGAACTCTTGGAATAAAGGTATCCGTTATTATGTGATTTGATACATTGTGGTCAGTCACATTGAGAATTTTGATGAAGGTACGGAAAGAGAGGGGTTCGAACCCTCGGTAAACAAAAGCCTACATAGCAGTTCCAATGCTACGCCTTAAACCACTCGGCCATCTTTCCTACATAATGATTATGGCCCAGAAAGCGAGTGAATCGCGAGTCATTTCTATTAGATTAGATGTTGGATAGGTACAGTACGCCCTATTAATTCTAACTAGAAAAAACTCTAAAAATAGAATAGAAACCTTTTAATCAAAACAAAAAAACATTATCTTTATCTTCCCAAGGAAATGCTTTTTTGTTGTTTTTATGAAAAAGTTTTTCATAAAAACAATACAATATAGATATATATCTATCAATAAAGATATATATCTATTCATGTTTGCGAAGATGGCCTTCCTCTCTTTTTCTGATATCTATACTGGCTTAAATCAAGGGATTGGAACAAATCGAACGGGCGGTCTATCTATCTTTTTTTTATGAGTTAAGTCTGTTTTTATGTTATTTCGTACTGTACAATTACTTTTTTGTGGGATCGTTTTCTCCCGAGAGGTAATTAAAAGAAATTTAAAAGTGGATTGCTACCTATGCCTAGATCTCGGATAACTGGAAATTTTATTGATAAGACCTTTTCAATTGTAGCCAATATATTATTACGAATAATTCCGACAACTTCAGGAGAAAAAGAGGCATTTACCTATTACAGAGATGGTGTGATTTGATTTTTTTATTGACCACTGTCAAGTCTTAAGAGAAAGGCACATTGGCCGGGATAAAAAGATTTGAAAGAGCTCTACGCTTGTTGAAGGTGAAGTTTCTAAAAAAACAATTCCTTCTGTCGTGTATCCTCGATTAATGCAACCTCAAATGCTTCAATTGTCGATTAGAGCATTGAGCGAAAGGTTACGCCTACGGCTTGGGTTATGTATTTCCGGTTAACCCTACTCCTACTTTATTAGTACCAATAGGCGGCATAAAGGAAGAAGCACTACGCTTAGGAATCAACAAGACGAAAACTTTGTTAGAAATTATCCCTTTTCTTTATTGGGATCGGGACTAAGAAGAATGGTTGGGACAACTAATATCCATCTCATTCGTACTTTGGATACCCGTATAGCCATCGAAGACTGTTGAAGTGACTAATTTCTATAAATTTAAGGGGCGTTGAGGACAAAGAAATTGTTGGAGTTAACTTAACATTTTTATCTAGTACCAACATGTTTGATGTTAAGACAAGATCTTTTGCCGGAAGGTTGGCTAGAAATTTCTTGTAAAAACACTAGTCCCGTTCAGTTCATAATGAGGAATATTTCACTCCTTTTTCCTTTTTGGTATTAGGCTAGGCTCATTATGCACATAAAGGAGGAGCCGTATGAGATGAAAATCTCATGTACGGTTCTGGAACGGGGATTCTTTGAATCGAATGACGACCGTAACGGATGTCTGCTCAATCCGAAGGAAATTACGCGGAAGCTTTACAGAATTATTATGAAGCTATGCGACTAGAAATTGATCCCTATGATCGAAGTTATATACTCTATAATATAGGCCTTATTCACACAAGTAATGGAGAACACACAAAAGCTTTGGAATATTATTTTCGGGCACTAGAACGAAACCCCTTCTTACCACAAGCTTTTAATAATATGGCCGTGATCTGTCATTACGTGCGACTATCTCTACTATAGAAAGAACAGAAAGAGCAAAAAAAATCTACTAGTAAAAAAAAGAGGCTTTCTACATATGCATCGTCCAAAACAACGATTTTTATCAGCTGTAGAAAAGAAAGAAACTTCATAGAAATCTAAATATGAAGAAAGATGCTGCGATACTATATTCTATGGATAAAAGATCTAATTGATAGAGGAAGCACCGTAAAGATCAATTAGCGAGATTTTTGGTCGATACAATAAGAACTGCTTACCTATGTCATAATATGAGACAAAAGTTCGGAATCCACTTATGTAACGGAGTCGACCCCCTGAAAGATTAAGCAGCGGTGTAGCATCAGATCCCAAAGATAGTAAGTCTTTTCTTTCTTATGAGGGAAGGTCTTTTTCAAAAATTCTATAGAAATTGATATATGAAATCGAGATAGTTACCTTTCAAAAAATTCGAATGAAAATAAAATAATAAAATTTAGAATGATAGTAGAATGCCTATGCGTTATTCTGCTGAAGGTGGGAGAAAAGATAAAACGGATTATTAAGCAAATCAAAATTCAAGTTTGAAACTCATGTAATTAACTTCTTTTGATTAACTCGAGAAAAAGGGACATCAAAAGAATTGACTGCTGAGCCGTATGAGGTAGGAAACCCTCAAGTACGGTTCTAAGGGAAGGAATTGACTGGCCTATTCCGACCGAGGAGAACAGGCCATTCAGCAGGGAGATTCTGAAATTGCGGAGGCTTGGTTCGATCAAGCCGCGGAGTATTGGAAACAAGCTATAGCACTTACTCCTGGAAATTATATTGAAGCGCAGAATTGGTTGAAGATCACAAGACATTTTGAATAAAATATTCGAATAAGATTCGAGCATTCTAGAATGTATATTTAGATAATGTAATGAATTTCGTCTAATTTATTGTTTGTTGTCCCCATTAATCAAACAAAACGAATCATTTATATGGGAAAACACGATTAAAGAATTTTATGAATTTCATTATACCCCTTCTAAGATTGTTCCGTTTGTCTGGTATTTCATAGGAATAAAATGAAAATTCAAGGATACATAGATGCAGACAGTAGAAAGTAGAAAATAGAGATTTTCTTTCATTTTAGAGATTTTTTTCTGTTACTGTTATTAATTTTTCTGTTACTGTTATTAAAACGAATAAAAGATGATACTTTTGAATACCTAAATTTCAATACGGAGACGTATTTTAGTAATGAATAATGACTTCTCGTCTGATTTGGAATAGAGTAATTAGAATAGTAATATGTTCTATGTAAATGGCCCAATCTAGGAACTTTGAATTAAGATAGGAATACGCTCGGTTGCACAAAAAAATGGTTTTTGCATCCATATCCATTCGAAGCTCGGAAAGGTCTGTCCGTTGAGCGCCCCGCGGCTATGTCATAATATAAATCCGAACACTTGCCCCGGATTTATTTCCAGATCATAGTTGCTATAGTGAATAACTAACGAAACTAGATAGATGGGAGATAGAAGAAAAAGAAACTAATTATAAACATCTCTCATAGGTTCACTAATCACTTGACTGTTGCTGTTGGCGAGTCTCTTTGTATGTGTTGTCCGGAAAGAGGAGGACTCAATGATTATTCGTTCGCCGGAACCAGAAGTCAAAATTTTGGTAGATAGGGATCCCGTCAAAACTTCTTTCGAGGAATGGGCCAGACCCGGCCATTTCTCAAGAACAATAGCTAAAGGGCCTGATACTACTACTTGGATCTGGAACCTACATGCTGATGCTCACGATTTCGATAGCCATACCAGTGATTTGGAGGAGATCTCTCGAAAAGTATTTAGTGCTCATTTCGGCCAACTTTCCATCATCTTTCTTTGGCTGAGTGGCATGTATTTCCACGGTGCTCGTTTTTCCAATTATG